TACCGACTCAAGATATGCTTATTGGACTCTATGTATTAACGAGCGGGAATCGTCGAGGTATTTGTGCAAATAGGTATCATCCATGTAATCGAAGAAATTATCAAGATGAAAGAATTGACGATAATAGCTATAAGTATACGAAAGAACCCTTTTTTTGTAATTCCTATGATGCAATTGGGGCTTATCGGCAGAAAAGAATCAATTTAGATAGTCCTTTGTGGCTCCGGTGGCGATTAGATCAACGCGTTATTGCTTCAAGGGAAGCTCCCATCGAAGTTCACTATGAATCTTTGGGTACCTATCATGAGATTTATGGACATTATCTAATAGTACGAAGTGTAAAAAAAGAAATTCTTTCTATATACATTCGAACCACCGTTGGCCATATTTCTCTTTATCGAGAAATCGAAGAAGCTATACAAGGGTTTTGTCGGGCCTGCTCATATGGTACCTAATCATATGGTGTCTAAACTAAGTAATTCTATGACACCTTGGGCCTTTTCGGTTCAAGTATGACCACCATTGCTGACCTTTCTACGTGAATCAAGATCGAGAAAAGGAAGTTTTCCAATCATTGACTCAAATCCATTGTCGAATCCTACTCAGCGGAATACGGAGGTACTTATGGCAGAACGGGCGAGTCTGGTCTTTCACAATAAAATGATAGATGGAACTGCCATTAAACGACTTATTAGCAGGTTAATAGATCACTTCGGAATGGCATATACATCACACATCCTGGATCAAGTAAAGACCCTGGGTTTCCAGCAAGCCACTGCTACATCTATTTCATTAGGCATTGATGATCTTTTAACGATACCTTCTAAGCGATGGCTAGTCCAAGATGCTGAACAACAAAGTTTTATTTTGGAAAAACACCATCATTATGGGAATGTACACGCGATAGAAAAACTACGTCAATCCATTGAGATATGGTATGCTACAAGTGAATATTTGCGACAAGAAATGAATCCTAATTTTAGGATGACCGATCCCTTTAATCCAGCCCATATAATGTCTTTTTCGGGAGCTAGAGGAAATGCATCTCAAGTACACCAATTGGTGGGTATGAGAGGATTAATGTCTGATCCCCAAGGTCAAATGATTGATTTACCCATTCAAAGCAATTTACGCGAAGGACTTTCTTTAACAGAATATATAATTTCTTGCTATGGAGCCCGCAAGGGAGTTGTAGATACCGCTGTACGAACATCAGATGCTGGATATCTTACGCGCAGACTTGTTGAAGTAGTTCAACACATTGTTGTACGTAGAACAGATTGTGGCACCATCCGAGGAATTTCTGTGAGTCCTCAAAATCAAAATAGGATGCTGTCGGAAAGGGTTTTTAGCCAAACATTAATTGGTCGTGTATTAGCAGACGATATATATATGGGTCCGCGATGCATCGCCATTAGAAATCAAGATATTGGGATTGGACTTGTCAATCGACTCATAACCTTTCGAGCACAAGCAATATCTATTCGAACCCCTTTTACTTGTAGGAGTACATCTTGGATCTGTCGATTATGCTATGGTCGGAGTCCGACTCATGGTGACCTGGTTGAATTGGGGGAAGCCGTAGGTATTATTTCGGGTCAATCTATTGGAGAACCGGGGACTCAACTAACATTAAGGACTTTTCATACCGGTGGCGTATTTACAGGGGGCACTGCAGAACATGTACGAGCCCCTTCTAATGGTAAAATAAAATTCAACGAGGATTTGGTTCATCCCACGCGCACACGTCACGGGCATCCTGCTTTTCTATGTTTGATAGATTTGGATATAATTATTGAGAGTGAAGATATTATGCATAATGTGACTATTCCACCAAAAAGTTTTCTTTTAGTTCAAAACGATCAATATGTCGAATCAGAACAAGTGATTGCTGAGATTCAGGCGGGAGCATACACTTTGAATTTTAAAGAGAGGGTTCGAAAACATATCTATTCTGATTCAGAGGGAGAAATGCACTGGAGTACTGATGTGTACCATGCACCCGAATTTACATATAGTAATGTACACCTCTTGCCAAAAACAAGTCATTTATGGATATTATCGGGGGGTTCATGCAGATCTAGTGTAGTTTCTTTTTCACTCTACAAGGATCAAGATCAAATGAATATTCATTCTCTTTCTGTCGAACGAAGAGAGATTTCTAGCCTCTCGCTCTCGGTGAATAATGATCAAGTGAGACACAAATTATTTAGTTCTGATTTTTCTGCTAAAAAAGAAGGTGGAATTCTTGAGATATCTGATTATTCGGGATTTAAGAGAATCATAGGTACTGGTCATTGTAATCTCATACATCCTGCAATTCTCCACGCGAATTCGGATTTATTGGCAAAAAGGCAAAGAAATCGATTTCTTATTCCATTTCACTCGATTCAAGAACAAGAGAAAGAGCTAATGCCCCATTCAGGGATCTCGATTGAAATACCCATAGGGGGTATTTTCCGTAGAAATAGTATTCTTGCTTATTTCGACGATCCTCGATACAGAAGAAAGAGTTCCGGAATTACTAAATATGGGACTCTGGGGGCGCATTCAATCGTCAAAAAAGAGGACTTGATTGAGTATCGAGGACTCAAAAAAATTAAGCCAAAATACCAAATGCAAATAGATCGCCTTTTTTTCATTCCCGAGGAAGTGCATATTTTTCCCGAATCTTCTTACCTAATGGTACGGAATAATAGTATCATTGGAGTAGATACACGAATCACTTTAAATATAAGAAGCCGAGTGGGCGGATTGGTGCGAATGGAGAGAAAAAAAGGGGGGATTGAACTCAAAATATTTTCGGGAGATATCCATTTTCCCGGAGAGATAGATAAGATATCCCGACACAGTGGCATCTTGATACCGCCAGAAAGGGAAAAAAAAAAACTTAAGGAATCCACTAAGGAATCAAAAAAATTGAGAAAATGGATCTATGTTCAACGGATCACACCTATCAAGAAAAAGTATTTTGTTTTGGTTCGACCCGTAGTCACCTATGAAATAGCGGATGGTATAAATTTAGCAACACTCTTCCCCCAGGATCCGCTGCGGGAAAAGGATAATATGAAATTTCGAGTTGTCAATTATGTCCTTTATGGGAAGGGCAAAGCTACTCGGGGAATTCCTGATACAAGTATTCAATTAGTTCGGACGTGTTTTGTGTTGAATTGGGACCAAGACAAAAAAAGTTCTTCCGTCGAAGAGGTTTGTGCTTCCTTTGTTGAAGTACGTACAAATGGTCTGATTCGCGATTTCTTAAGAATCAACTTAGTGAAATCCCAAATTTCATATATCAGAAAAAGGAATCATCCTTCAGGTTCAGGATTGATCTCTGATAATGGTTCCGTTCGCACCAATAGCAATCCGTTTTATTCCGTTTTTGGCAAGGCGGGGGTTGAAAAATCACTTAGCCAAAATCAAGGAACTATTCGTACGTTGTTGAATAGAAATAAGGAATGCCAATCTTTGAGAATTTTGTCATCATCTAATTATTTTCGAATGGGTCCAGTGAACGATGTAAAATATCACAATGTGATAAAACAATCAATTCCAACTCAAAAAGATTCTCTAACCCCAATTAGGAATTCGTTGGGACCTTTAGGAACAGTCCTTCAAATTGCGAATTTTTATTCATTTTACTATTTAATAACTCATAATCATCTCTCGGTAACTAAATATTTGAAACTTTACAATTTAAAACAGCCTTGTCAAATACTTAAATATTATTTAATGGATGAAAACGGGGAAATTTCGAATCCTGATACAGACAGTAAGATCATTTTGAATCCATTTAATTTGAATTGGTATTTTCTCCATCATAATTATTGTAAGGAAATGTCCCCGAGAATTAGTCTTGGGCAGTTTCTTTGTGAAAATGTATGTATAACCAAAAACGGACCACACCTAAAATCTGGTCAAGTTTTAATTGTTCAAGTCAACTCTGTAGTAATACGATCAGCTAAGCCTTATTTGGCTACTCCTGGAGCAACTGTTCATGGGCATTATGGAGAAATCCTTTACGAAGGGGATACATTAGTTACATTTATATATGAAAAATCGAGATCTGGTGATATAACGCAGGGTCTTCCAAAAGTAGAACAAGTGTTAGAAGTGCGTTCGCTTGATTCAATATCGATGAACCTAGAAAAGAGAGTTGAGGGTTGGAACGCGCGTATAACAAGAATTCTTGGGATTCCCTGGGGATTCTTGATTGGTGCTGAGCTAACTATAGTGCAAAGTCGTATCTCTTTGGTTAATAAGATCCAAAAGGTTTATCGATCGCAGGGGGTGCAGATCCATAATAGGCATCTAGAAATTATTGTACGTCAAATAACATCAAAAGTCTTGGTTTCAGAAGATGGAATGTCTAATATTTTTTTACCCGGCGAACTGATTGGATTGTTACGAGCGGAACGAACGGGGCGCGCTTTGGAAGAAGTGATCTGTTATCGAGCTATCTTATTGGGAATAACGAGAGCATCTCTGAATACTCAAAGTTTTATATCCGAAGCAAGTTTTCAAGAAACCACGCGAGTTTTAGCAAAAGCAGCTCTCCGAGGTCGTATCGATTGGTTGAAAGGCTTGAAGGAAAACGTTGTTCTGGGGGGGATAATACCCGTTGGTACCGGATTCAAAGGATTAGTGCACTGTTCAAGGCAGCATAACACCATTCTTTTGGAAAGACAAAAAGGGAATTTATTCGGGGGGGAAATGAGAGATATTTTCTTACACCACAGAGAATTATTTGACTCTTGCATTTCAACGACTTTCCATGATACATCAGAGCAATTGCTTAGAGGGTTTAATGAGTCCTAGGAGCGGATTCTTTTAACTATTTGTGATCATTTGATTTCTTAATGGTAAGAAAAAAAAAGATAATAATGAATAGAAAGTAATGAATGGCCTGGATCGTGTATCAATTATCAATGGTCAATCTCTGGTAGAAGAGAAGGTTCCCTCGGAACAATTCTTTATTTCAGGGCGCCTCGTCTCTTTTTTTTTTTTACGAGGAAGTGGGGGAGAAATGGCAAGAAGATATTGGGACATCCATTTGGAAGAGATGCTGGAAGCAGGAATCCATTTTGGTCATGGTACTCGGAAATGGAATCCTAGAATGGCACCTTATATATCTGCAAAACACAAAGGTATTCATATTACAAATCTGACTCGAACTGCTCGTTTTTTATCAGAAGCTTGTGATTTAGTTTTTGATGCAGCAAGTAGGGGAAAACAATTCTTAATTGTTGGTACTAAAAATAAAGCAGCTGATTCAGTCGCGCGAGCTGCAATAAGGGCTCGGTGTCATTATGTTAATAAAAAATGGCTCGGTGGTATGTTAACGAATTGGTCCACTACAGAAACAAGACTTCACAAGTTCAGGGATTTGAAAACGGAACAAAAAAAGGGGAGACTCGACAGTCTTCCAAAAAGGGATGCCGCTATTTTGAAGAGACAATTATCACGCCTGCAAACGTATCTGGGCGGGATTAAATATATTACGAGGGTACCCGATATTGTAATCATCGTCGATCAGCACGAAGAATATACGGCTCTTCGAGAATGTATCACTTTGGGAATTCCAACAATTTGTTTAATCGATACAAATTGTGACCCCGATCTCGCAGATATTTCGATTCCAGCAAACGATGACGCTATAGCTTCAATCCGATTAATTCTTAACAAATTAGTATTCGCAATTTGTGAGGGTCGCTCTAGCTATATACGAAATCGTTGATTAATAATAAGATAAATCAATTTTTTTGGTAACTCCATGGATTTATGGCTGGGGTACTATTCCTGAATCGCACAAAAAAAAAGAGACAAAAACTGGTGGATATTATGTAATTAGCAGATATTCAAAATCTACAATTCAAGTAGACAAGTCGAAAAGAAGATGGTTGAATCAAAATAATTCCTTTTAAATTTCTATTTCGGTCAGAGGGCAATATGAATGTTCTATCATGTTCCATCAACACACTAAAGGGGTTATACGATATATCCGGTGTGGAAGTAGGCCAACATTTCTATTGGCAAATAGGCGGGTTCCAAGTCCATGCCCAAGTACTTATTACTTCTTGGGTTGTAATTGCTATCTTATTAGGTTCAGCCTTTATAGCCGTTCGGAATCCACAAACCGTTCCGACTGCCAGTCAAAATTTCTTCGAATATGTCCTTGAATTCATTCGAGACGTGAGCAAAACTCAGATTGGAGAAGAATACGGCCCATGGGTTCCCTTTATTGGAACTATGTTTCTTTTTATTTTTGTTTCGAATTGGTCTGGTGCTCTTTTACCTTGGAAAATCATAGAGTTACCTCATGGGGAGTTAGCCGCACCTACGAATGATATAAATACTACCGTTGCTTTAGCTTTGCTCACGTCAGTAGCATACTTCTATGCGGGTCTTTCCAAAAAGGGATTAGGTTATTTCAGTAAATACATTCAACCGACTCCAATTCTGTTACCCATTAACATTTTAGAAGATTTCACAAAACCCTTATCACTTAGTTTTCGACTTTTCGGCAATATATTAGCCGATGAATTAGTAGTTGTTGTTCTTGTTTCTTTAGTCCCTTTAGTGGTTCCTATACCTGTCATGTTCCTTGGATTATTTACAAGCGGTATTCAAGCTCTTATTTTTGCAACTTTAGCTGCGGCTTATATAGGCGAATCTATGGAGGGACATCATTGACTCGTTTTCGAAATTGTCTTTTTTTGTAGCTTAGAACAAGGCAATGTATGCGTAATTCAAGATAATCGACTTAGGAAACATCCATATCCAACCATAAATCTTACAAATACAGAATATACGACCAAGAGTCGTATAAAAAAAATTATGAAATTGGGGAATTGTAGGAAAGAGATCGAAAGGATCTTTTTCCTAAAATTCCTCTTTGGCCTTATTATATCATCCCCCCCCCGCCAATTAATATTTTCTTTATATTGTTTTGTTCATTATTTGTTCATTCAATTCCAATAGCAAATACCAAGAGTGATAATTTGAATAAAAATTCTTAGAGTATCACAGGCGGGTGATTAAAAAAAAGAAAAGAAAGATGCTTTCTAAAATGATTCCCTTTTTAGTTGATTTTAGTCAATTCTTCAATTCAACGATTGACCAAAAGAAAATATTAATATAATAAATAATAAATTGCATGACCGTACCTCAATCAAATACTGATATTGAGTTCTATGCAATGATTCGCCTCAATGAATTCGTCTATTTCGAGTGTAGCCATGTTGGATAATGATAAATAAAAGGAATAGAAAAAAATTCCTAAAAAAAGGGATTCATAAAAAATGGGGTGATTAGGCGAGGGGGACATAATTAGGTATATGGAATCAAATGCCAACTCTTGTGGGTTTTTTGAAAAGGGGTTCTAGAATACGATTGACTTAAAGATACGAATACTTTGAATCTAAGATATGAATAGTTGGTTTACGTTCTGGAAGAAAGACATGTATATGGGATATTAGATATTGCTAGTTATATATGAACTAAAGATACATCTAATCCACCCTACTCTTGCGACTATTGTGAATTTCGATAGGGATTCCAATAGAAATTATTCGATTTCGTCTTTGCTTTGACTGGGAATTGAATCAATAAAAATAAAGAGATGAAATAAAGTAAAGAAAACGAACGAAGAATTCAAAAAAAGGTCCCGAAAAAAGAAATGGAAGAACAAAAGTCGTATGGATTCATAAAAATCCTGTGTTGTGCCCGTGGATCGGAACTAAAAAAGAGATATCGAAATAGTTTTGATGGTTCAATAATAATATTATTATTACTCCAATTCGGAGTTCTTAGTTACTTCGGCTGGGTGAATCCCAGTGACGGAATAATTAAGTCATAATTCATTGGACGATTGTATCATTAACGATTTCTTTAGTTTTTGTTTTTCTTTATTTTCATTTTAGTGCGAGGAACTTATCATGAATCCACTGATTTCTGCCGCTTCCGTTATTGCCGCTGGGTTGGCTGTTGGGCTTGCTTCTATTGGACCTGGAGTTGGTCAAGGTACTGCTGCGGGCCAAGCAGTAGAGGGGATTGCGAGACAACCCGAGGCGGAGGGAAAAATACGAGGTACTTTATTGCTTAGTCTGGCTTTTATGGAAGCTTTAACAATTTATGGACTGGTTGTAGCATTAGCGCTTTTATTTGCTAATCCTTTTGTTTAATCCTATAAATAGGAAAGGAAATTGACTTATTTTTTTTTTTTTCTCTTATTGATTATATCTGCGCTTCGGGCTTTTTCGAATTCTATCAAGATTTAACTCCTACAATTGGAAGGGCTTATTTGAGGATGAGGAATTAAAATAAGCATACCAATTCGCTTTTTTCTTTCCCTTTCTTAGTCTAAAGTAAGGAAAACCCTCTTTTTAAGAGATGTTGCAACAAACGAGGGGTTTTGCAATTGACAGAAGTCCCGGTCCCTAATACTAAATAGTATCCTTCTTAGCGGGAATCCCCAATTGCCAATTCAAAGAAAGGATTTCAAAATCGAATTTTTGACTCTGTGTCGAAATAGGTAAATTACTAATTTTTTTTTTTAGTCTATCTAAAAGAGGAGATCATATGAAAAATGTAACCGATTCTTTCGTTTCTTTGGTTCACTGGCCATTCGCCGGGAGTTTCGGGTTTAATACCGATATTTTAGCAACAAATCCAATAAATCTAAGTGTAGTGCTTGGTGTATTGATCTTTTTTGGAAAGGGAGTGTGTGCGAGTTGTTTATTTCAAGAATAGGCTGGACCCAACCAGCTGCACTTTTTTTTTCGTTATAACTAAGGACCAAAGGGAAAAGGGTGCATGATTCCGCGAATTACTTCTGAATCAATTTCAAATCATATTTAAGAACCATAGCATTTCGTGATTTGTTGGTAAATCTATTTTGATTCTCTATGAATCAAACCAATAATGTGGGACCATTAACATGGTTAAAGCTAAAGTTTGAATTGAAGTCCAGACAAAGCACGGTACTCTTTCTACTACTATGTTTTACTATAGAATAGAAATATTTTCAAAAGGAATAATTAAATAATTAATAATAATTGGAATTTTTTTTTTCGATATAAAACACTCATGTTGATAAAAAGATTTGAGCCTTTTAGTGGTATTGGAAATTTGATTGGAAAATATTGGAAAAATAGGTATTTCAAACAACCCCTTTTTATGCTGAATCGATGACCTATGTATAAAGTAAGAAGAATTCTTTGGATTTGAAGAAAAAAAGAAACAACTTTGCTGACAATTATCTATTTTGATTTGGTCAGAAGAGTCCTCCGAATATTCCGGTCTTGGATTAGGGATCAGTCGCAAGATTCATTTTGGAATATGAATAGAGAAGAGAGAGAGGATAGGCTCATTACATTAAAAAAAGATATGGGAACCCCCCCCATACATAAGTAGTTGACGTAATTGAGTGTGAGAGCCAAATGAATCGAAAATTTCATGTTTGGTTCGGGAAGGGATCATGGAAGTTTTGAGATGAATGGAAAGATAATCTACTTTCATTAAGTGATTTATTAGATAATCGCAAACTGAGGATCTTGAATAGTATTCGAAATTCAGAAGAACTGCAGGGTGGGGCCGTTGAACGGCTGGAAAAAGCCCGGGCCCGGTTACGGAAAGTCGAAATAGAAGCAGATCAGTTTCGAGTGAACGGATACTCTGAGATAGAACGAGAAAAATTCAATTTGATTAATTCAACTTCTAAGACTTTGGACCAATTAGAAAATTACAAAAATGAAACCATTCATTTTGAACAACAAAGAGCAATTAATCAAGTCCGACAACGGGTTTTCCAACAAGCTTTACAAGGAGCGCTCGGAACTCTGAATAGTTGTTTGAACATGAACAAGGAGTTACATTTACGTACCATTAGTGCCAATATTGGCATGTTTGGGGCGATGAAAGAAATAACTGATTAGTCCTTTTACTGTAGGCAAATTCTTTTTTTTGGAAGAAAAAAAAAGAATTAAGAAATACTCATGGC